AGGATTAGTTAGTTATCTCTTAATTCGAAATTAGGGAATGATTAGATGTTACAGATGATGCATTTTTTTTTTATTTTTCGACCGGTGTTACTCGATTTTTGTTATTTTCCCCTATAATGATTCGAAGTTTTCAATGAAAAAATTTCACTTGAATTAATTCTTTCAATTGGTATTTTTGCTTATTCTCGTATCTTTCAAAAATTTGAACATATAATTCAGTAAGTGACTTAAAAAAGTCTACTTAGGCAAATACTTTACAAACATATGTCTAAAAAAAAATATTTCCTTTAGCTACTTCATGCCTACGATAACTAGTTATTTCGCTTTTCTACTAGCGGCGTTAACTATAACTTCAGTTCTATTTATTGGTCTGAGTAAGATACGGCTTATTTAACTTGAATTTAATTCAAATTACTTTTACAGTTCATAATAAAGAAATTTTTCTGCAGTATTCCATCTATTCTATAGTTCCTTACCGCGCGAATTTACAATTCTTTGGTCGTCGAGATTCATGAGTAATCCGGATTCATATTTAAGGATAGATATTACCTCTCTTTTTCTCCTTTCAAAAAATAAGAATAAAAATGATTGAAGTTTTTCTCTTTGGAATCGTCTTAGGTCTAATTCCTATTACATTGGCTGGGTTATTCGTAACTGCGTATTTACAATATAGACGCGGTGATCAGTTGGACCTTTGATTTATTAAGATCGATTTTGTTGATTGACCTCGCCTTTTCTTTAACTTTAATCTGGCAAAAGTCAAATTCAGAATCTGTTCAATTATTGCCATGTAATTTTGACCTAACAAAACAAGAAAGGAATCACGCTCTGTAGGATTTGAACCTACGACATCGGGTTTTGGAGACCCGCGTTCTACCGAACTGAACTAAGAGCGCTCTCTTACAAAAAAAACGACTGTAAGGAAAGGGATTCTTTTTCTAGCTCTAATACATCTTGTATGCGTCTACGTCTACTACCCTTATAGAGTATGATCCAAATAGTATGATAGTATGATATAATGTAAAGGCTATCTATGTCCAATTTTGAATCGATCTCAATGAATCTCTCGTTACTGTTCAGAGTAGAGGAAATAAGTAGGGATGACAGGATTTGAACCTGTGACATTTTGTACCCAAAACAAACGCGCTACCAAGCTGCGCTACACCCCTTTCAATTAATTTACAGTGTTATTGTAGAGAATCCCTGTTTTGTTTTCCACATCTTTCTCTTTATTTCGTACATTGATAAAGAGAACTTGAAAGAAATTATTTTTCTTTTTCTCTTAGGGAGTCCATGTTCAAATACAAAAATACAGGCTGTTCTTAGTTACATATACATCTGATCATATCAGCACTTTGCTTATGTATTACAATAAAGAAGGAGGATTTTAAATGCGAGATCTAAAAACATATCTCTCCGTGGCACCAGTACTAAGTACTTTATGGTTTGGATCTTTAGCAGGTATATTGATAGAAATTAATCGTTTTTTCCCCGATGCATTAACATTCCCTTTTTTTTCATTCTAATTCGAGTCATTTTATTGGTCTAGTTATTGGCAGAGGAAGGGGTAAAGAAGATTAGAGATAGAATTCAATATCTGGGACTCGTACTTCCCCCCTCCCTACTCTATTGTATTGTTTGTTTTATTTTTTTATTTTTTAGATTTAGTATTATATTAGAATATGTATTATATTGTTTATTATTTAAGGGCTTTCTATTATTAGATGTTAGTTATTTAGTAGAAAGAATTCGAATAAGTTATAAAAGAGAAACAATAAGAAGGCATTCCGCCTCCTTAAAAGTAGGAACTCGACTAAGGCGCTTAAATAAGTGGTGCCGAAGATGGAAATATGGCTAGGATAACAATATAAAGATACTCATGAAATGAAATACTCCACTTCAATTCGAAATCTAAAGAGAACTGCCTAGACTAGTTATAAACCTTTTGTATTATTGGAATTGTACTACTTAATTACTATTATATTGTTACTAATATATTGATTGCATGATTGCAACGAAATCTCTCATAATTGGATTTAAAGCTGGCAACTTCCATCTTTTTACTTCCATTTAGATCGAAAAATCGAACAGTTAAATGAATAGAAAAAAAGGAGGTTCATGGCGAGGGGGAAAGATATCCGAGTAAGGGTTATTTTGGAATGCACTGGGTGTGTTGAAAAGGGTATTCGTGTTAATAAAAAATCAAGAGGCATTTCCAGATATATTACTCAAAAAAATAGACACAATACACCCGGTCGATTGGAATTGAGAAAATTCTGTCCCTATTGTTACAAACATAGGATTCACGGAGAAATAAAGAAGTAGATCGAATCAATCACCCGTGTGTCACTTTTTCAAGGAACCTGAAACATGATATATTAAATATATGTTAACTATGTTATAATTAATAACAATAACATATAAAAATAGAATATATAGAATCTCTAAAAAAAAAAAAGAAAGAAAACATGCATAAATTCAAGCGACTCCTTCATAAATCCAAGCGATCCTTTCGTAGGCGTTTGCCCCCGATCAAATCGGGGGATCGAATTGATTATCGAAACATGAGTTTAATTAGTCGATTTATTAGTGAACAAGGAAAAATATTATCTAGACGGGTGAATCGATTGACCTTAAAACAACAACGGTTAATTACTATTGCTATCAAGCAAGCTCGTATTTTATCTTTGTTACCTTTTCTTAATAATGAAAAACAATTTGAACGAGGTGGTGAGTCGACTGCTAGAACTGCCGGGCTTAGAACCCGCAATAAAATGAATAGGCTTACTCTTCAATAGAATCAAACTTCCAATCCGAACTCAAATTAAGAAAAAGAGTGAATTGAGTATGGTAAAAAAAAAGAATCAATCTTTTTTTTATTGAACGTGTTTGCTCATTGTAACGACTTTATAATATTGTATAATACAAATTTCTACTCTACCTTCCCGGAGTTTCTTATTCAGGTACTTCTATGATTAAAGATTCAAGTATTTTTAGCGATTCTTTCCAATAACACTATTTTATTATTTCATTGGAAATCATATAAAGACAGTTTCTGTTTAATATAGCTATCTGGGCAAGTATTTTACGATTAAGAAGCACCCGCCTCTTATACAAATTATATATTAATCCACTATAACTAGAGGATACCCCTCTCCCGCGAATTACTGCATTTATCCGAGTGATCCACAAATGACGAAAATCCCTCTTTTGCCTATCTCTATCCCGATGAGCCGAAACCAAAGCTCGTATTTTCTGTTGAGTAATAGTTCGAGTAAGTCTTGAATGAGCCCCGCGAAAGCTTGAGGCAAATAAACGCATTTTTGTTCTACGGTTTCTAGCTATATACCCTCGTCTAATTCTGGTCATTGAATAAATGGAATAAATGAAACTCTGAGGAATAACTGATTGATTTCCTTTCTTTCGGTTTTTCCTTTTCTAGCTTATATAATTAACAAAACGGGTTTCCCAATGTATAAAGTAAAAACTCCAACGGCTTTTGCTACGATAACCTTCCTAACCACGAGTTTTTTAGGAGGCATTGATCAAATGCCCCGAAAAGAGTCAATATAAATGGATATGGATAAAGAAATTGTGGGTTCCATCGTTTATATGGTTATTTTCAAAACGGTAAGGTCCTCTCTATACACCGGAGCCCTTTTCTTGATTCTTCGTTTTTTTGTTAACTTGTACAGTTCACATTCTTTGGCTCTACCCATGGAATTCTCTAGTACTAGACCTTTCACAAGGTGATCCACCTTTAATACAGTAACGGTATTTAATTATGAAGATTTGTTGGGTTAGCTTGACCCTTTTAGTCCGTTCTTGCAAAAGTCTAAGGCTGATATTTCTGCTTAAAAAAGAAATTCCCTGGATAATAAGTTGCTACGAATTGGTTAATTCTTTTCATCTTAAATTGAAAAATAGAGGGAGTGGTCGTGTTTGTCCCAACGAAAACCATCAATTTTGTGCACAATAAACAATAAACACAATAACAAGATTTTTCTTGTTTTTTTAGAGAAGAGAATGGATGTAGGAACCCCAATCTATCCTAGTCATTGATACTGTATCGATCACTGAGACTGGAATTCTTTTCTTTTTTTTGTCCCAGTCCAGGATCTGAACGCGTCGCACATACACCCGAGTACATGTTCCTCGGCGCTGAGGACATCCCCTAAGAGCGGGGGATTTCGTTACATTTTTTATTGGCTGTCTTGTATTCCTAATAAGTTGTTTAAGGGTTGGCATGCTGAGGGGTTTAATGGTCTATGGTCTATAGAATTAATATGGTTTAGATTGATCCTAACCGGATGATTATGAATTCTTTGAATCTATTTTTCTTTACTTATATTCAATTGAGTAAATAAAAAAGAAAAAACTATCTAAAAACTATTTCATATTAATGAAACATTGCAAATCATAATTTATGTGGACTCTTTGCTATTTTTCAACCGCTACAAGATCAACAATTCCATGAGCTTGGGCTTCTGGTGCTGACATAAAAACATCCCTTTCCATGTCTTCGGATACGACCCATAAAGGTTTTCCCGTTCTTTGTACATAAACTCTTGTGATGGTTTCGCGCAGTTTCAGCAGTTCTTCCGCTTCCAGGACAAATTCTCCCGTTTGTGCCTCATAAAAAGCACTAGAAGGTTGATGGATCATTACCCTGATGATATAGCATAATCAATTTAAAATTAAAAGAAAAGGTTATTCGATTTTTCATCATTAAGGCGCGAGAATTTAAAAAGAAATAAAAAAGATAGAATTGATCAACCGTACGGGCAGGGTTTGCACATTGCATACGGCTCTATAAAAAAATTGACTTTTACCTTCCAACAAACCACCAAAGAAAAAGGAAAAATATCGAGTTTATCATCAGATCCAGATTGGTAAATAATCTAATAATTACCTAATTGACCCTCCTTTTTTTTGTTTTTGAGGAGTTCAAAAATAATATGACGGCTCCGTTGCTTTATACCTTATATTATTTATTATTTAAAAAATTTTTATTTGTGATTCAGCAATCCCAAAGTTTCTTTTTTTTTCAAATAAAACAAATTCAATTATAAAAAATCATCGAATCTTGTTTTTTCTATTCTTTTCTAACATAGCCAAAACAGCCTGTTGGTGTGAAAAAAAAAGGGTTTGTGACACTGAAAAGGGCTTCCAATAAATAATATCAAATCGGGACTACCTTTTTTCATACTACTCTTTCGACACAGAATTGAATGTTTTTGTAATAGTTTTTGAAAAAAGAATACAATTTTTTGATATCGAATTCGAAGTGCCATGCTATTATTACTTAAAAATATTTCATATAGCGAAGGCATAGTTTTTTTTCTCTCAAAAAAAAACTCAATGGCGCCAAGCGTGAGGGAATGCTAAACGTTTGGTAATTTTTCCTCCGACCAGGATAAAAGATCCCATTGAAGCGGCTAATCCCAGGCATATTGTCTGTACATCCGGTCGCACAAATTGCATAGTATCATAAATCGCTATTCCAGGTATTACCCATCCACCAGGAGAGTTGATAAACAAATAAAGATCTTTGGTATCACTCTCCATACTCAGATAGACTAGAAGAGCTATGAGTTGATTCGAGATATCGTTATCAACTACTTGGCCTAAAAAAAGTAATCTTTCTCGATAAAGTCGGTTGATTAGGATAAACCTCAATCCTGTAGGAGCCGTACATGCACCTTTTGATGCATACGGTTCAACAAAAATAAATTAAGAATCAATGTGTAGATCCTAGTTCTTTTTGTTTTTTATATTTTTATAAGAGGCTCTTTCTAATTTTCTATTCTCACGAAGAAACTTTTTATTTTATTTTTCAAGAAATTTTGGCCTGTTTACCGAACTAACTTCTCCTTGATGTATTGTTTCATCGAGATCCAATCTAAATCACGATGGGATTCTCTTGTTCCTGAATGGGTTTCTTCAATTCTTTTAGGTTTATGCTGCTCTACTCCGAGTAAAGATCCGCCCGATTTTGATTTGCACATATAGAACAAATGCTCCCACTACCGCGTCTTTTTGCGAAAACTTCGTTTTTTTTCCTATTTATTTTATGTCTTCCGTCAACTCTTTTACGTACTAATCATATTATTCAAGTAATTCTGATTAACAGGCGGAGATTACTTGAATGTAATAAAAAAATAATACATATGATACAAGATGGGTTTTTTCTAAACGGAGCCTGGATACCTCATTTTATTAGTTCAAACAAACCAACCATAAATTGGATTCTAATTGATAATATTAATTTGGATGTCGCCCAACAATTAAAATTTTTTCTTTCATTGCACTTCACGCTCCAAATTTTGGATGATTCAATCAATATTTTTTGGGCGAAGCGAAAGGATTTCTCAATCGGGGGAGAGAATGGGGAAATACCATATGACCCACTATATCTGACAAGTCGCACTATACGTCAACCCAGGATGCATCGTTTTCCCCGGGATTTCGAAAAGGTACTCTTGGAACACCAATAGGCATTAAATGAAAGAAAAAATATTAAAGTACTATATCTTACTTTGATGTGGAAGCGTAATAATGCGTTTATTTCTTTTAATAATTTAATAATTTCGTCTTTTATCCCATTTTATCCAGATATTTGATATCCATATATTATATTGGATAAATAAATTCAAGGAAGACAGAATGAAGAAAAGAAAGGAAATTTCTTACGAATAGGTACTTTCGAATAATAAACGAATATGTATAGATTCGACCGCCTAAAAGGGTATAAACCCCCCATTGCGTATTGATACTTATCGGGTATAAAATAGATTTGCTTCTCTTTGTTCATATGACCCTACCTAATTGTTTCATTAGTACTACTAAAATAAAAGCCTTGAACAAAGATTAATACTTTCTCTCAGCTAATGCACTGAAAATGAGAGGTCCATGGCATAGTTTTCCAGTGCAATAAAGTTACATAGTGTGATTTTTCGTTGATAAAGAGGTATTTCCATGGGTTTGCCTTGGTATCGTGTTCATACCGTCGTATTGAATGATCCCGGTCGTTTGCTAGCTGTCCATATAATGCATACAGCTTTAGTTGCCGGTTGGGCTGGTTCGATGGCTCTATATGAATTAGCAGTTTTTGATCCCTCTGACCCTGTTCTCGACCCAATGTGGAGACAAGGTATGTTCGTTATACCCTTTATGACTCGGTTAGGAATAACCAATTCATGGGGTGGTTGGACTATTACAGGTGGGACTGTAACGAATCCGGGTATTTGGAGTTACGAAGGTGTGGCTGGGGCACATATTATGTTTTCTGGCTTGTGCTTCTTGGCTGCTATTTGGCATTGGGTATATTGGGATCTAGCGATATTTACTGATGAACGTACAGGAAAACCCTCTTTGGATTTGCCCAAGATCTTCGGAATTCATTTATTTCTTTCAGGAGTAGCTTGCTTTGGGTTTGGCGCATTTCATGTAACAGGGTTGTATGGTCCTGGAATATGGGTGTCCGATCCTTATGGGCTAACCGGAAAAGTCCAATCTGTAAATCCGGCGTGGGGTGTGGAAGGTTTTGATCCTTTTGTTCCGGGAGGAATAGCCTCTCATCATATTGCAGCAGGGACATTGGGCATATTAGCGGGACTTTTTCATCTTAGTGTCCGTCCGCCACAACGTCTATACAAAGGATTGCGTATGGGAAATATCGAAACTGTCCTTTCTAGTAGTATCGCTGCTGTCTTTTTTGCAGCTTTTGTTGTTGCTGGAACTATGTGGTATGGTTCCGCAACTACTCCCATTGAATTATTTGGTCCCACTCGTTATCAATGGGATCAGGGATACTTCCAGCAAGAAATATATCGAAGAGTTGGTGCTGGGCTATCCGAGAATCAAAGTTTATCCGAAGCTTGGTCTAAAATTCCTGAAAAACTGGCTTTTTACGATTACATTGGAAATAATCCGGCAAAAGGGGGGTTATTCAGGGCGGGCTCAATGGATAACGGGGATGGGATAGCTGTTGGGTGGTTGGGGCATCCTATCTTTAGAGATAAAGAAGGGCGTGAACTTTTTGTACGTCGTATGCCTACCTTTTTTGAAACATTTCCAGTGGTTTTGGTAGACGGAGACGGGATTGTTAGAGCCGATGTTCCTTTTCGAAGGGCAGAATCGAAGTATAGTGTTGAGCAAGTAGGTGTAACTGTTGAGTTCTATGGTGGCGAACTCAATGGCGTCAGTTATAGTGATCCCACTACTGTTAAAAAATATGCAAGGCGTGCTCAATTGGGTGAAATCTTTGAATTAGACCGTGCGACTTTGAAATCCGATGGTGTTTTTCGTAGTAGTCCAAGAGGTTGGTTTACTTTTGGCCATGCTTCGTTTGCTCTTCTCTTCTTCTTTGGACACATTTGGCATGGTGCTAGAACCTTATTCAGAGATGTTTTTGCTGGTATTGATCCAGATTTGGATGCTCAAGTGGAATTTGGAGCATTCCAAAAACTTGGGGATCCAACTACAAGAAGACAAGTAGTTTGATACAATATTGCTCCGTTACTTTTCGCTTCCACTTTTTGACATAGGGCACCGGGGATTTTTTGATCGGAATTGCCGACTTGTCTTTGATTCTTGCTCCTTCTTTATTTTATCCAGGATAGGACTCCTAATAAACAGGTATGAAAGCTATAATTGTAAACCACAATCAAATCTATGGAAGCATTGGTTTATACATTCCTCTTAGTCTCAACTCTAGGAATCATCTTTTTCGCCATCTTTTTTCGAGAACCGCCTAAAGTTCCAACTAAAAAGATTAAATGATTTTTCATTTTCTAAATTGAAGTAATGAGCCTCCCGATATTGGAGGCTCGTTACTTCAAACTTCAACTAGTCCCCGTGTTCCTCGAATGGATCTCTTAGTTGTTGAGAGGGTTGCCCAAAAGCAGTATATAAGGCATACCCCGTAAAACTTACAAGTAAACCAGATAGAAAGATGGCGACTAGGGTTGCTGTTTCCATTATTATAAAATTTCAAAACCACAATGGATCATGGATCTATGATATAAGATTATTTATTTACAACGAAATTGTATACAAAGTCAACAGATCTCAATGAATACAAAATAGGAGTTATGGCTACACAAAGCGTTGAGGGTAGTTCTAGATCTCGTCCAAAACGAACTGGTGTAGGGGGGTTATTGAAACCATTGAATTCGGAATATGGTAAAGTAGCTCCTGGATGGGGAACTACTCCATTGATGGGAGTCGCAATGGCTTTATTTGCGATATTTCTATCTATTATTTTAGAGATTTATAATTCCTCTGTTTTACTAGAAGGAATTTCAATGAATTAGATTTATCAGAATAACTAAGTCCTAGCTTTGCTTTTCACTCTAAAGCAAAAGGTTTAGGTTTGTATTTTGGGTCTATTTTGGTAGTTCGACCGCGAAATTTCTTTGTTTCTGTATTTCCGTAATATGAGTGTGTGACTTGTTAAAATAGATCCTATTGATAGTACAGAGAATAGGTCTGTCATCTTCATAAAGGCGATTTTCCTCGTCAGATATTCATTCGAATATTTGGAGCACGAACTATATGAAATAGATTACGAAGTATTAGAACTATGATTCATACTTAATATTCAGACCTCATGGCCGGGCTACAAATTTTCAAAGAGTTTGAAAGAATAAAAATCTTTCAAACTCCCGTTCATGCTTAGTTTGATACAGGGCAAACCCCTTTTTTATTTTTAATCATTCTATCCATTCCTATTCAATGAATAAGCGAGGGTACAAGGGTTCTTACTCAGAGAATCCTTGGACTTAATTTGAAGGTCATCGCCATTCTAGTATGAATCTGAGGTTTCAATAGGTTCATGCGGTCTTAACAAGAGAATTCCTATCAATAATAAAAAAGAAAGTAAATCCGCATTCCAAAGCAATCAAAAAATAAGAAATCTTAAAGAAGGTAAATAGAAGATTCAAGAGGCCTGTAATGATCAACATCAAGACGAATGAGCCGACTTGATATTTTAGCA